ACGAAGATCTCCCTTTTTGGGGAAAGGAGGTGGTTGAAAAACAAAACAAGAGTCAACCAGTCCCCCAACCACCGTTTGAAACAAGGTTTTCGGTCCCTTTTTTCTCTCTTAGGGAATGGACTCGTCCAATACGATACCTAAGCAATGCTCGATTTGACGGGGGGGCTGTAAAACCGGAAGTTTCACAATATTTTTTTGCGACAGCCTTAAGTGATGGAAAAGAAAGAATAGCTTTTACATATCCTCCTAGTTTGTCTAGTTTTCAGGAAGTTTTTAATAAAATGATGAAACGGACGATATCTTCGTTCACAGTAAAAAGACGCTCCTTTGATGAACTAGACAAAGATTGGGTTTATAAGAACAAACAAAGAAAAAACACTTTAAATAATGAGTTTAGAAAGAGAATTGAAGCTCTAGACAAGGGATTTCCTTTGGGAGATATACTAGAAAAAAGGACTAGGGTTTGGCTTGATGAAACTATAAATGGCTGCCTACCAAAAAGGTATGATCCTTTGTTGACGGGGCCCTCTCGTGGAAGATTCAAAAAACTGAAAAACCTCGATCCACACTTCCTTAATCTAAACGAAGAGTATGTCCTTAGTCAAAGCCGTAAAGAAATCGACAATCAAATTCGTAAACAAATCGCCGATCTAAAAGTTCGTCGAAGAAAAAAGAATCGAACTTCCCAATCTCGTGGAAGCAAAAAGAATCGAACTCCAAAATATGAACTTCATAAAATCTTTGCTCTAAATAGAATTCATGAAACCCTTTTTCCAGGTCACTTTGTCGATTCCGAAAAATATGAAGAGAGAATGTTAGAGATATTAGCGAGACTAAAAGAAAGAAGACTAAAACTAAGAGCAAAAAGAAAATTCGATTTTAATCTTTTGGAAAATCTTTTTTATAAGCCTTTGAACAAATTGTTTCCAAAGCGTATTGTTCAAAAACCAGAAGGAGAACCAAACCTAGAAGAGGACGCCTTTTGGAACGGACGATCTCTTGGACTACAAAACATCCGTAAAAGCGTCCCTCGCTGGTTATTCGTATTACGCCGCGAGGTCGACTACCAAGTGGGCGACAGCCCTAGGGCCCCTCGGGGAGATGAGTTTGATATTTTAGGAGCAAGATTAAAATTTAAATCGATATACAGTGCGACAGAGGTGCGTCATAGAAAACTTAATAAAAAGCTCAAGAAGAAGGGGGGCGAGCGCGAACCAAAGCCGAAACATCCTAGGATTGAGGCGCTGGAGAAGGAGATTCTCGCGAGTGGGGGAGACCCGAATCATCCTGCCTTTTTGAACAACCTTACTGTTCCTCATCTGACCTTCGAGGCCGAGGACGTAGGCGATACCGTGAAAGATCGCCACCTATTTTGGCATCAGGATCTAATCGTAACTTCTAGGAGCGCCCAAAGGCGTAAAACCGGAGTTATTATAAGAAAGGTTGAAATGTTTCCGCATTCCCCTCTTTTTTTTGGCTTCTTAAGAGATAGACTGTCTATTTATTTCGGGATGGTGAAACCCCTTGTTTTGAAAATCAAAAAGTTGATGCATAGGTCTGGAAGCAAAAAAGGGGGCCTTTTGACTCTTAAGGCACGTAAGAGAGAAAAGCTAAAACCAAAAAGTAAGATAGAAGAAAAAAAAGAAAAAAAAAAAAAAGAAACAAAAAAAACCACAATAGCAAGCTACCTCCAAGAAGAAAAAGACAGAATCAGACAAAAAAGGCTCGAAGACAGCCTCAGCAAAGATAGCGCAGAAGAACAACGGCTTTATGGACTGCAGGCATGGTGTGAGTATGATGGTGGGATGGTAATAAGAGATTTTCTTATAATTTATAACTCCCTTTTTAGAAAATATATTTACTTGCCTTTAGCGATAATAGGTAAAAATATTGGCCGTATATTATTATTGCAGACGCCCGAGTGGGAGCAGGATAAAGAGGACTGGCAAAAAGAGGTCCATTTGATATGCACCGAGGACGGTGCTCCTTTAGGCACCTTCTTCGATATGATCTTGCCGGAGAATTGGTGGGAAGAAGGTCTTCAGGTCAAAGTTGTAGGGATTCTATACTTGAAACCTTGGCACACAGAGGTTTCAGACGACGACCCACTGAAACACTTCGATTCTGGTTATATAAGGCCTTTCTGGGGAATGGCTCAATTTGCTTGGGGTCTTCCACGATACGACCCTTCCTTTAAAGTTTTTTGGGATCCCGTTCGGTTTGAACTACGCTTAAAATTAGACAGATTAAAAAAAAACACATTGAAAGAGGAAGAGTTTAAAGTTATAAGAAACGTTTTCAACAACATAATAAAACCATATTGGTTTAAGCTTCTATCAGCCTTAAAAGAAAGAAGAACCCGGCTTATCAAAGGGGTTCGAGTTATAATAAGAGAAATAGTAGAACTTTTGCACAAAATCATAAATTTTTATCTAAATTTTTATATAATATTATTTCAAAAAATTGCTCCAAAAAATCCAATAGGGCAATGGATAGGAGGAGCTGAATCGGAAGAAAAAGATGAGATAATTAAAGATGAGATAATTAAAGATGAGATAATTAAAGATGAGATAATTAAAGATGAGATAATTAAAGATGAGATAATTAATGAATCATTGAGTCAAATTAAATCTCCATATAAAAATTCAGAAGAAAGAATAAAAACTCTGATTAATAGAACAAACAAAATCAAAAATGAAATAGAAAGAATTACACAAGAAAAAAAAAAACTAACTCCAGGACTAAATAATAGTCCTAACAACAAAAATAAAAATACTGTAGAATCAGCAAAAAATATTTTGAAAATAGTAAAAAGAAGAAGTGTTCGATTAATAAGTAAATGGAATTATTTGCAAAAATTTTTCATTGAAAAAATATACAAAATATCCCTAGATATCTTGCTATGTATCATTAATATCCCTTTAAAAAAAAAAATGGATAAAGACATTTACAATACTGAAATAAATCCAAAAATAATTAATAAGAGAAAGTTAGATATTGCTCTTAAATTTGCTTCCTTGCCAAATTTATCTTCCCTGTCACAAGCATATGTATTTTACAAATTATCACAAACCCAAGTTAGTGATAAGTTAAGATCTGTTCTTCAATATCGCGGAAGGTCTTTTTTTCTTAAGACTGAAATAAAGGATTCTTTGGAAAGACACGGAATATTTCATTCCGAATTAAAGCATAAGAAACTTCGAAATTTTGGAACGAATCCGTGGAAAAACTGGTTAAGAGGGCAGTATCAATACAATTTATCTAAGATTAGGTGGTCTCAATTAATCCCACAAAAATGGAGAAATGAAGTCAACCAACGCCATACGCCTCAAAATAACGATTTAAATAAAGGAGATTCATATGAAAAAGACCAATTACTTCAAGACGATTCTGAAGTATATTCATTAACAAATCACAAGACTAAGTTTCAAAAAATGTATAGATTTGATCTTTTTGCATATAAATACATTTCTTTTGAAACTAAGCAAGTAAATAAGAACCAAGAGATCTACACCACACAGAACGACAAATTATTTGATATACCAGAGGATGTTTTTATCAAGAATTATCTAGACAAGAATTATCTAGCCAAGAAGGATAGGTATAGGAAAAAGACTCAAACGAGAAAATATGTTGATTTTGATTGGAAGATTCGAACAAACTTTCCAGTCCATTTTGCGGCCGGGATAAAGATCGAGCCTAACCATAATACAAACACTAAGATTAGGGCGAAGAATTCTCACACTAAGATTAGGGCGAAGAATTCTCACACTAAGATTAGGGCGAAGAATTCTCACACTAAGATTAGGGCGAAGAATTCTCAAATAATTGAGAAGAGAGGTTTTATTTATGATATCTTTCTTTCGAATCCAGAAAGCACAAACGATCCAGAAAGCACAAAAGATCCAGAAAGCACAAAAGATCCAGAAAGCACAAAAGATCCAGAAAGCACAAAAGATCCAAAAAGCACAAAAGATCCAAAAAGCACAAAAGATCCAAAAAGCAAAAAAGATCCAAAAAGCAAAAAAGATCCAAAAAGCAAAAAAGATCCAAAAAGCAAAAAAGATCCAAAAAGCAAAAAATATCCAAAACGCAAAGAATACAAAAAAAGCTTTTTTAATTGGATGGGACTGAATGAAGGAATCTTAATCTTAAAGGACCCCAGAGAGGAGGAATATTCGCAGCAGGAAGATTTGACTCTGGAAGATTTGGTCTTCCAAGAACTTGTGCCACATTTAAAGACATATCTAATGAACCCGTGGCTTAGACCAGTCAACTTACTTCTTGCCGATGTTCGCGTAAAGAAATTGAGTGCAAGACAAGCAAATGTTAGTAAAGGACAAGCAAATGTTAGTAAAGGCCAAGCAAATGTTAGTAAAGGACAAGCAAATGTTAGTAAAGGACAAGAAAGTGTTAGTAAAGGACAAGAAAGTGTTAGTAAAGGACAACCAATTGTTAGAGAACCTGACGGTCGCTACATCGTCACATTCGATGACATTGTTGAAGAAGAAGAACGCCTAAAAAGCCTCCAACCGATCGAAATCGACACCCGACCCCTCCCCGAAATTATTGACGACCTGTATGACAAAGTGTTGAGTCGACAAAAACAAAAATACCAGACTAAACCGGAGGTGAACCTAAGTTTCAAGAACTTTGTAGTGGATAGGGCGCCGGTTTTTGCCTTGGGCTTTGGTGTGTTGAACCTGGCGGATCTGGGCCATGAGACGAGCTTACTGCAGATGTTGGCTTTTGCAGGAACGCTGAAATATAAGAAAAGGAAGCTTTGCGACTTCCTTAAAATGGGTGAGCTGTCGTACCAAAGCCTTTTTGGTATGATTATGGACGATTGGACTACACAGGACTGGGCGAAGGATGGTGCATTTAAATTCGCACCCCAAATAATTACGCCTATACAGGAAGAGTTTATTGTGTATCAAACCATAAGTATTGCATTGGTTCATAAGAGTAAGCAACAAACTAATCAAAGATCCGGACAACAA